ATCATGGAATCAATAGCAATAAGTCCCGTTTGAAGAGGTTCATATACAGAACGTCTCGAAATAATACCCGGAGCGGGGGATTCAATTAACCGAGATTCAGAAGCTGCAATTTCACCTCGACCATCAATAGGTTTTGCCAGGGCATTTATAACACGACCCAAATAAGCCTCACTCACAGATATCTGAGCAATTTTTCCTGTTGCTTTTACCGAACTTCCCTCTTGTATCATCAAACCGTCACCCATTAATACAACACCAACATTATTTGATTCCAAATTTAGAGCAATGCCTATAGTACCTTCTTCAAATTCTACTAATTCACCCGCCATTACTTCATCAAGACCATAAATACGAGCAATACCGTCGCCTACTTGAAGTACAGTACCCGTATTTACAATCTTTACTTCCCTATTATATTGTTCAATGCGTTCACGGATAATATTACTAATCTCGTCGGCTCGAATGGTTACCATGAGTATTTCTTAATTTTTTTTTGAAAAAAAAAAATAATGCCTACAGTAGAAGAACTAATCCATTATTTGTTTCATCGTTCCAAACATGCCAATATTAGCACTGATAGTATGTAAATGTAATTCAGTGGTCAAACAACTATTCAGAGTTCCTAAAGCTCCTTGTAAGACTTGTTGGAAAACTCGTTGTCGGACTTGATTAATCACTCTTTGTTGTTCAAAATGAATGGTTTCATTTTTGTAATTTTCTAATTGTTCCAAAGTCTTATAAGTTGAATTAATCAAATTTAATTTTTCGCGTTCTATCTCAGCGTATCCGTTCACTCGAAACTGATCCGCTTCCATTTCTACTTTCCGTAAGCGGGTCCGGGCTTTTTCCAGTTGTTCAACGGCCCCCTCGCGGAGTTCTTCTGAATTTCGAAGAGTATTCAAAATTCTCTGTTTTCGATTATCTAATAAATCACTTAACACCCCCTTTCCAAAAAAAATCAGTACACCAAGAACTATACTTAGATTTATTAGATTTGTTGCTAAAATATCGGTATTAAACCCGAAACTCCCGGCGGATGGCCAGTGACCCAAGGAAACGAAAGAATCGGTTACATTTTTCATATGATCTCCTCTTCTCTTATAGATAGATTAATTATCTATTTTTTTATAGATAGATTAATTATCTATTTTTTTCTTATTCGATATATTATCTATATATTTGAGATATTTTATCCATTTTTGTTCTTCGTTCTTTATCTTTATATTCATTTACCTATTTCTAAATAGAGTCAAAAATCTATTCCATTTTGATTCTGAATAGATTTATTCGAAATTGGGAATCTCGAATAAAAAGGATACTCGGTACCCGGTCTCGTGCCAATTGTGAAATTTCTCTTTTGTTGTAAGACTTCCTTAAAGTTAAAAACTTAAAAAAAGTTTCAATTGGACTAAGAAAGGGGAAGGAAGAAAGCGAGTCGGTATACCAATTCCTCAAAGCAGTCCTTCCCGTAAGTTATTGTTCCAATAAAAAAAAAGAAAGTAATTTATAGGAGTGAAATCCTGATAGAATTCGAAAAAGCAAGTAGCAAGTCCAAGGCAATAAAACGTAATTTTTTAGAGGATTAAACGAAAGGATTTGCAAATAAAAGTGCTAAGGCTACAACCAGTCCATAAATAGTTAAAGCTTCCATAAAAGCCAGACTAAGTAATAAAGTGCCTCGTATTTTTCCTTCTGCCTCAGGCTGTCTGGCGATACCTTCTACAGCCTGGCCCGCAGCAGTACCTTGACCAACTCCGGGTCCAATAGAAGCAAGCCCAACGGCCAACCCAGCAGCAATAACGGAAGCGGCAGAAATCAATGGGTTCATGATAAGTTCCTCGCACCAAAATAAAGAAATGGTTAATGATACAATCAACCACAAAATTATGACTTAATTATTCAAATTTTCATCCAGCCGAGGTCACTAAGAACTCCGAATTGAAGTAAGAATATTTTTGAATCATCAGAACTACTTCGATATCCATTTTTTAGTTCCGATCCACGGAGTTTTTGTGAATTCATACAATTTTTTGTTTTTTCTTTGTTCCAAACCATTCTTGGAATTCGAGCTCTTCCTTTTTTTCTTAATTGAATCTTTTTATTCAATATTCAAACAGTTAAAAATAGAAATGAAAAAGAAAGACTTTTCTTGGATTTTTTACCTAAATTTCAGTAGTAGTAAAGCGAATTAAATACATATTTTATTTCATATATAACTAGTTATAACTAGTTAATATCTAATATTACATATACGTGTCTTTCTTCCATAATGTAAACCACCTGTCTGTATCTTAGAGTCAATCAGATTCTAAAATCTTTTTTCGAAACATTAACTAAGGAAAATTGGCTTATAGCGATTAATAGTTGTTATATATATTACATATACCCAGTTTGATCCCGCTTTCCTAAATAACTCTTTTTCTAAATTTTCTTTTTTGTAAACTCTTCTATTTCTTTTATTTAGCATTCGAATTTTTTAGTCGAAAACATTGCATAGAAATTTTTGGTTGCGATCTATATTCATGTAATTTTGTTTATTAAAATTTTATTTTTTTTTTGGTCAATTGTTGAATTGAATAAAACCGACTGAAAGGGGAATCGTTCTATATAACCGCTTTTTTTTGTACATCGTAATCAGATAAAGAATTCTTATTCAGATTAGAATTCCGAAAATTGGAATTGAATGAGCAAAACAATCAAAACAATATAAAGATAATATTCATTGAAAAAAGATAGAAAAGGGACAAACCTATTTTCGGAAAAAGATCTTTTAGATCTCTTTCCTTTTTTTCCAATTCTCTAAATATTGTACTATTCCTCTGGATCGTATAGATCTTTTTGTCTATTTATGTATATGTTCATTAAATAGATTATCTTCGGCAAGGCATAGATTTGCTTGCACTAAACTAAAAAAACTATTTCGAAAATTTGTCAATGATGTCCCTCCATGGATTCACCTATATAAGCCGCAGCTAAAGTTGCAAAAATAAGAGCTTGAATACCGCTTGTAAATAATCCAAGGAACATGACCGGTATAGGAACCACTAAAGGTACTAAAGAAACAAGAACAACAACTACCAATTCATCCGCTAATATATTTCCAAAAAGTCGAAAGCTAAGTGATAAAGGTTTTGTGAAATCTTCTAAAATGTTAATGGGTAAAAGGATTGGGGTTGGTTGAATGTATTTACCGAAATAACTTAATCCTTTTTTGCTAAGACCTGCATAAAAATATGCTACTGACGTAAGTAAAGCTAACGCAACGGTAGTATTTATATCATTTGTAGGTGCAGCTAACTCCCCATGGGGTAATTCTATGATTTTCCAAGGTAAAAGTGCTCCTGACCAATTAGAAACAAAAATAAATAGAAACATAGTTCCAATAAAGGGAACCCATGGACCATATTCCTCTCCAATCTGGGTTTTACTCACGTCTCGAATGAATTCAAGGACATATTCGAAGAAATTTTGGCCGGCAGTCGGAATGGTTTGTGGATTCCGAACAGCTACAATGACCGAACCTAATAAAATAGCAATTACAACCCAAGAAGTAATAAGTACTTGGGCATGGACTTGGAAACCCCCTATTTTCCAATAGAAATGCTGACCTACCTCCACACCAGATATATCATATAAGCTTTTTAGTGTGTTGATGGAACATGATAGAACATTCATATTGCCCTCTGAAAGAAAAAAACATTAAAAGGAATTATTTTGATTCAACCATCCTCTTTTTTGACTTGCCTATTTGAATTGTATATTTTGGATACCAATTAATCACATAATAGTGCCAGTCTTTTGTGCGATTCAGTAATAGTAACCGATTCCATAAATCTATTGAGTTCACAAAATAATTTATTTATCTTATTATTAATCAGGGATTTCGTATATAGTTCAAACGACCCTCACAAATAGCAAATACTAATTTGTTAAGAATTAATCGGATTGAAGAAATAGCGTCATCATTCGCTGGAATCGAAATATCTGCGAGATCCGGGTCACAGTTTGTATCAATTAAACATATCGTTGGAATTCCTAAAATGATACATTCTCGAAGAGCTGTATATTCTTCTTGCTGATCAATGATTATTACAATATCGGGTAACCCCGTCATATATTTAATCCCTCCCAGATATGTTTGCAGATAAGATAACTGTCTCTTCAATCGAGCCGCATCACCTTTCGGTAGGCGGTTGAGTTTCCCTGCCTTTTCTTCAATTCTCAAGTCCCTGAACTTTTGAAGTCTCGTTTCTGTAGTGGACCAATTCGTTAAAATACCGCCAAGCCATTTTTTATTAACATAATGACACCGAGCCCTTATTGCAGCCCGCGCTACCGAATCCGCTGCTTTATTTTTGGTACCAACAATTAAAAATTGTTTTCTCCTACTTGCTGCATCAAAAACTAAATCACAAGCTTCTGATAAAAAACGAGCAGTTCTAGTAAGATTTATAATATGAATACCTTTACGCTTTGCAGAAATATAAGGTGCCATTCTCGGATTCCATTTTCTAGTACCATGACCAAAATGAACTCCTGCTTCAAGCATCTCTTCCAAATTAATGTTCCAATACCTTCTTATCATTTCTCCCCACACTTTATCCCCCCACCTTTTTTCTTTGAAAAAAATAGAGACATGGTAACCTAAAATAAATAATTGTTCCGATGGAACCTTCTCTTTTCGCGGAGATTAGACGTTGATAGCCGATCCAAGCGATTCATTTCTTTCTATTCCTTATTTTCTTTTTTTCTTTATTACTATTAACAAATCATATGTAACAAATCACAGGACCGCATTCGCCTCTCTAAATGATTGCTTTGATATATCCTATAAATCTTTTGAAATGCAAGAATCAAATAACTCTCCGTGGTGGAACAAAATATCTCTCATTTCCCCCTCGAATAAATTTTTCTTTTTTGTTTTCAAAGGAATGCTTTTACGTTGACGTGAGCGGTGCACTAATCCTTTGAATCCCGTACCGACGGGTATCATACCCCCT